TATTATTATCTATTACTTTAACTATATATCATATATATATCTATCATATATATATCTTTAGAAATATATTTCTATTTATTATTATAAATTATTGAATATAAATTCTTATATTTTTTTATTGAATTACGAATTGATTAGCTATAGTAATTGTAATTCTTAATATTGATTTAATTAGAATTCATTTCCATTTAGTTTTTAGTTAAGGAAATCAGCAAAATGAAAGAAAGAGACGCAATCCAGATCATAATGAGACATTACTCCGCTTTCAGTCATAAATAAAAGCATAAACTAAGACAAAATCGACCGTTTGAGTATTCCAAATTTCGCGGGGCAAATGGGAGGAAAAAAGCCTATATATGTGGTATATATCCAGCTAGATTGAATTGTGGGTACAGAAATGATAAAATAATTTCTGATTGAACCTAAGATATGGGTCTCCGAAAGAAATGACAGAAGATAGGCAAAAAATCAAAGTCAAATTAGGAGTAAACGCTTTTAGATATAGGAATCCCTATCTAATCAATTCAATTAAAAGGTTACAGCATAGCATAAAAAAATAAATAAAAAAAAAGGGGGGACGCCATCCCAATTAGATCCTAATAAAAGGAAAGGGGGATATGGCGAAATTGGTAGACGCTACGGACTTAATTAAATTGAGCCTTGGTATGGAAACCTACTAAGTGATAACTTTCAAATTCAGGGAAACCCTGGAATTAAAAATGGGCAATCCTGAGCCAAATCCTATTTTAAGAAAACAAAACACAAGGGTTCAGAAAGAGAGAATAAAAAAGGATAGGTGCAGAGACTCAATGGAAGCTATTCTAACAAAGGGAGTTGACTGCGATGCGGTGGTAAAAGAATCCGTCCATCGAAACTTCAGAAAGGCTGAAGGCTAAACTTTTATACGTATTATTATTATGTATACGTACTGAAATAATACGTACTGAAATACTATAAAAAAAATCAAATTATTAATGACGACTCAAGTCTTTTTTTTTTTCAACTAAAAAAATTGTTGTAAATCGATTACAAGTTGAAGAAAGAATTGAATATTCATTGATAAAACCATTCACGTCATAGTCTGATAAATCCTTTGAAGAGCTGATTAATCAAACAAGAATAAAGATAGAGTCCCATTCTACATGTCAATGCTGACAGCAATGAAATTTAGAGTAAGAGGAAAATCCGTCGACTTTATAAATCGTGAGGGTTCAAGTCCCTCTATCCCCCCAAAAAGGGCCCGTTTGACTCCTTAAACTATTTATCTGATCTGATCCTATACTTCAATTAAGGTTTTTTTCTTTAGATACAAGAAATTTAAGGCCTGGATAAGACTTTGCAATTTTTTGTAATTGACATAGACCCAAGTCATCTCGTAATCTAGTAAAATGAGAATGATAAGTCGGGAATAGTCGGGATAGCTCAGTTGGTAGAGCAGAGGACTGAAAATCCTCGTGTCACCAGTTCAAATCTGGTTCCTGGCACATAATTAATTGATATGGATCAACATAGAGATTCATTAATAGTCTCTATTTAATAGTCTATATTATAATACATACTTAGCCATCTAGGTATCTCTCCAAACACCCCTCGACCTCAATTTACCTAAATTTGATTTTAATATTCTATTTTCTATGAGTAAAGAGTATCTAAAGTATGTATATGTAAAAGAATATTATGTTTCCTCTTTTTTTTTTTGTTCCTACCCCCTCTCGTTCAAGAATAATGTTAATACTTGACTTGATACATATTCCAAAGTGAGTTGAAAGTCTATACTCTAGAAGAATTGAAAGGAATTGAAGGCTGGGAATCAACTCATCTTAACTTAAATAGAGTCGAATACAACTCGATTTCGATCCCCTTTCATTTTGGTGTATTTTATTTAGTTTCTTACGTCACTTTTTTTAGAGTCCATCTAAGTGATGTGCGCGGTACAAAGTTCATGATGCAGAACTCTTTTAGTTCATCCTAGTGGTTCGGCTCATCTGAAAGAAGTATCTTAAAAACTTGAGAATCCCTAATTTTAATTGTCTTTTACTTTTTTTTAGCTTTAGCCCAGAGCTAATACGAATGAGACTTCAATTACTCGATCTAGAACATAATGTAAAAATATTCCTTGAATATCGAGAATTGTCGAAGTGAAGATTAGTTTCTTATTAGTTTATTCAATGGGCATCTTGTATTTCAAAAAAATTGGGGGCAATATAATCCTTACGTAAGGGCCATCCTATCCAACTTTCGGGCATTAAGATACGTTTGAGGCGTGGATGATTATCATAAGAGATTCCTAACATATCATAAGATTCCCGTTCTTGAAAATCCGCACTTTTCCAAACCCAGAAAACAGATGGAATTCTAGGATTCCTCCTTGGAGCAAATACTTTTATGCATATCTCTTCCGGTTGATCTACATCAGGCTCTATTCTCGTAAGATGATACACGCTAGCTAACAGTCCACCCGGTGCTATATCATAGGCACATTGAGAACGTAGATAATTGT